TCGATTCTTGAATAATCCACATGACTTCTGCTTCGATTGTAACAAAAGATTCCCCTTTTATGTGGACAAGGCCCGTAGCAAAAATGATAATTTTACGTATGGACAATTCCTCAATACCTTGTTCATTCGCAACAAAATATTTTCTTTGTGCGTCGGTAAAAAAAAACATGCTTTTTGGTGGAGAGATACTCTTTCAGCAATCGAGTCACAGGTATCTAACATATTCATACCTAAGGATTTTCCACAAAGTGGTGACGAAACGGAGAACTTGTACAAATCTTTCCATTTTCCAAGTCGATCCGATCCATTCGTTCGTAGAGCTATTTACTCGATCGCAGACATTTCTGGAACACCTCTAACAGAGGGAGAAATAGTCAATTTGGAAAGAACTTATTGTCAACCTCTTTCAGATATGAATCTATCTGATTCAGAAGGGAAGAACTTGTATCAGTCTCTCAATTTCAATTCAAACATGGGTTTGATTCACAATCTATGTTCTGAGAAATATTTACCACCCAAAAGGGGGAACAAAGAGAGTCGTTGGCTAAAGAAAAAATGCGCTCAGCAAAAGCGGATGGATAGAACCTTTCAACGAGATAGTGCTTTTTCAACTCGCTCAAAATGGAATCTCTTCCAAACATATCTGCCATGGGCCTTTACTTCCCAAGGGTACAGATATCTAAAGCCTCTATTTTTACAAATTTGTTCAGACCTATTGTGGAGACTAAAGAGCAAAAACAAGTTTGTATCCATTTTTATGGATAGTGTATCCATTTTTATTGATATTATTAGTGATATTAGTGAGGTAGCAGTTACAAAAGGGCGAATTAAACAGATTCAATTTTGTCTTACAAAATGGAAGAGGCAATATACTCTGATAAGGAAGATTCAGAGGAAGATAAGTAAGATTCAGAGGAAGATAAGTACGATTCAGAGGAAGTGTTGGCATAAGTTTGTTCTGTCCCATGGCCTGATTCCTCCAAAAAATAAGCCACCATTGAGATCGACACAGCTGAGATCGGAAAATCTTCGGGAGTTCCTCTCTGCAATCTTTTTCCTTCTTCTTGTGGCTGGAAGTCTCGTTGTGGTACATCTTTACGTTGTTTTCTCGAGCGCTAGTGAGTTACAGACAGAGTTCAAAACGGTCAAATCTTTGATAATGGAATCATCTATGCTTGAGATTGAGGTGGGAAAACTTCTGGATAGGTATCCTCTATCTGAATCGAATTCTTTCGGGTTGTTCAGGTTAACTAATCTCTTTCTAGGTGCTCTGCAAAAGATGTTCTTGCGTAATGCTGATGGAATACGATTTAATAAGAAGAAAAATTGGAAGAAAAAGCTCGTCGAGATCATCGATCTCATAAGTATGCCCTTCGATCCACTCGCTTTTTCGATAAATACGAGATATCTAAGTCATACAAGTAAAGAGATCTATTCAGTGCTAAGAAAAAGGAGCGGGTATTGGATTGATGAAACGATAGAAGACTGGGCCGCAAACAGTGATTGGGTTGAGGATGAAGAAAGAGAAGTCTTGATTCAGTTCTCCACCTTAACGCCAGAAAAAAGGATTGATCGAATTTTATGGAGTCTGACTCAGAGTGATCATTTCTCAAAGAATGACTTTGATTCTCCAATGATGGAACAACCGGGAGAAATTTACTTAGGAAACTTAATTGACCTTCATAACAAGGATCTACTAAATTATGAGTTCGATACATCCTCTTTAGCAGAAAGACGGCTATTCCTTGCTCATTATCAGACAATCACTTATGCACAAACCCCGTCTGGGGCTAATAGTGTTCATGTCCCATCTGATCTACAACCCTTTTCGCTCCGCTTAGCTGTAACCCCCTCTCGGGGTATTTTAGTGATAGGTTCTATAGGAATTGGACGATCCTATTTGGTCAAATACCTAACGAAAAACTCCTATCTTCCTTTCATTACGATATTTCTGGACAAGTTCCGGGATACAGTTTTTCGTTTTGCTGATGATGATGATGACAGTGATGCCAGTGATGATGAGATCGAGATTTTTATTGATGCTCGTGACCCTATTGAGGCTATTAATCAAGATATTCATGTTTTTGACGATATGGATATTGATTTTGATCCTAGTATCTATAGTTTTGAGGAGAGAGATGCTCATGACGATAAGATTAATATGGAGCTGGAACAGCTAACTAGGATGGATGCGCTAACTGAGGAGATGGACACGGTGTGGCGCGTAGCCCAATTTTATATCAGCCTTCAAATCGAATTAACAAAAGCAATCTCTCCTTGCATAATATGGATTCCAAACATTCATGAGCTGCATTTTAGGGATTCGGGTTCCTTCTCCCTCGAGCTATTAGTGAACCTTCTCTACTGGGATTGTGAAAGATCTTCCACTGGAAATAGTCTTGTTATTGCTTCGACCCATTTTCCCCAATTCGTGGATCCCTCTCTAATAGCTCCGCATAGATTAGATACGTGCATTAAGGTACGAAGGCCTCTTATTCCA